ATATAAGGTAAGCAGTATAATGTAATGGTAACATGCAATGCTCATAACCTTGTAATTGGTAGTTCGAATCTATCTACTGCACTAATATTAATATATTAATCATATATGATAAATATAAATAGAATATAATGAATTATAGCTCAATGGTAGAGCAGTCCACTCATAATGGATGTATCTCAGTTCAATTCTGAGTAATTCAAATATAATTAAATATATATATGAGAACATGATGTTGGTTCAGATCAAATGCTATGTAGAGGCATTACACATGCAAGTTATATGATTAAAAATAAAATTTAATCAATAAATATAGCGTTCAGGTGAGTGATATTGTATATGACAAATATACATTCAGATGTAGGTATTAGATATAAATCTAGCCATCGAACTGGAGCCGGCGATTTTCGTCACAACGGCCACATAAGCCCGAAAGGGCTTACTCTTATTAGGAGCAGCAGTGGGGAATCTTTGACAATGGTCTAACGACTGATCAAGCTATCTACGAGAAGGATATTACTAATAATATTTATAATAAAAATACTCTGCCTTTGGGTAGGGTATACTCGGCTACGTCGGGTATTATATATATTATATATATTATAAATATATTTATATATTTATATAAAAAAAATAATAAAAGGTATAACTATAAACTTCTAAACATATATAATAATGATATATATGTGAAAGAGTCCTAACTAAAACATGTGCCAGCAGCTGCGGTTAGACATGGAGGGCTAGCATTGTTCAGAATGGCTTAAAGTACCTGTAGAACTTTTTATATTATATATAAAATAGAATAAACTTGTTTTTATTTATAAAAAATAAATAAAAGCGTAAAGGTGATTAGAAATAAAGTTAGAGAGATGAAATACAGCGAAAACATTATGACTGCATAAATATCACTTAAGTTTATTGACGTTGTGAGGTGAAGGCTACGGGCGCAACATGGATTCGATACCCATTTAGTCGTAGCAGTAAACTATGAATACAATAATAGAAAAATTAAAATGAATAGTATTCCGCCTGACTAGTACGCTCGCAAGGGTGAAATACAAGACATTAGACGGTTGTAGTCACGAGCAGTGGAACATGTCGTTTAATTGGATAATCCTCCTAAAATCTTACCATCTCTTGAATATTTTACAGGCGTTACATCGTTGTCGTCAGTTCATGCCGTGAGGTTTAATATTTAGTTATTTAATGAACGTAATCCCTTATATTTTATATTAAGCATTGTTGAGAAACAATGGGAAGTAGGGGCCGAAGACTAATCATGATGACCCTTATGAGATGGGCTATAGACGTGTTACGATGTTATTGACAATTATAAATATATTTATATATATTTCTTTAAACAATAAGATTAAGACATAGATACTTTCATGGATTGTAGTCTGAAATTCGACTACATGAAGGAGGAATTGCTAGTAATCGCGAACTAGAGAGTCGCGGTGAAATTCTTAACTACTTCGTACTAACCACTCATCAACAGCAAGAAACTTTTACTTTCCTGTAAAAGATCTATTTGATCTTTTTGATTGGTTTGTTTACACGTGACCTGCTGTAAGTTGAAATACGGTTCGGTTAGGGGAACCTGATCGGGATTTATTACTTTTAAATATATTCATTCATTTATACCTCACCAAAGGTGAGGTGTTTAATTCCCCACGCAACGCGTGGTATTTTTTATAATGTTTTCTTCATTATTTGTATATATATTTTTATTTATAATAAAAACTTTAAGATATACATAGTATATTTATATATAAAAATAAATAAATATATATAATTATATATATTTATGTAAATATATAAGGTGATATATTGAAAAAAGGTATATGAAAATAATATTATTTTAAGGATCTAAAACTAATACTTTAAATGATAAAAAGGGATAAACCCAATCAAATCATGAAAATGAAGGATAAAAATCAAGTGGAATGAAACATCTAAGTAGCTTGAAAGTAACCAACAGGGGCAGTATATGTAGCGGTGAGTGAAAGTACTGTAGTCTTTAAGTATCATCAAGAGGTGAGAATAAAGTAGATTCTACTACTAAGACAATAAAAGAGTATTAAGAAAAAAGTACCGAAAGGGAAAAAGAGTAAATAGAATAATAGAGAGCAGTCATAGTATGGCGTACCTCTTGTATAATGGGCCAGTGAGTTATATATATTAGCGTAGTTATTTATAAATAAATTGAGTAAATCAATCTTAAGTTAATGTATATAGGCCCGAAAGCAGACGATTTACACATCTCCAAGACCCGATTCAGCAAATGCAGAATCGGGGTCTGAATAGGTGGATGTAGCAATATTCTCTAAAGAGGGGTGTGTAGAAGTGACAGACAAATCTGGTTTGCCGATAGCTGGTTTTCTGCGAAATATATATAAGTATAGCCTTTACGAAGGAAACACATAAATGTGTTTCCTATGTATTAACTGGTACAGCACTTAGATCATTTTGGGGGATTATAATATAATTTTATCAAAAGATCTAAACCTCGGAACAGTAAACCATAAAGTAAGGAGTCAGACTTATTGCGATAAGGTAGTAGGTCGAAAAGGAAACAACCTAGACTATTAAATGTATGTCCCAAAAATATATGCCTCGGGTAAGCCGAGGTGTACATCCTCCTTTAGGAGGATATATTAAGTGAACAAAATCTATTTTTTATAGATAGACAATCAGTCAGCGGGTTTGACAATAATCAACTGTTAAGGGACATGTAACAATGTACTGATGTGACATAAAAAATAGAGAAAATATACGGGTCTAAATATATTACAGAATAATAGATAAGAAGAAATAATTTCTTCTGATGGTAGCAGAATATATGATATATAATCATAAAGAGATTGCTGGCTTGAGTAACGATAGGTAGTATAAGACTACCCTCCAATTCATAAGGTTTTACTATAAACTAACGGTCCCTAAGATAATAACAGAAATGTTAAATTGATGGGAGATAGAACATGAAAAGATATTGAACCGTACTGTAGACCGACACAGGTATGATAATAGGAGAATGAGACAACTACTGTGAATGAACTCGGCAAATTAGCATAAAGCTTTTAGTCGTGCGACTGTTTACCAAAAACATAGCTTACTGCGTACTAGTAATAGTAAGTATAGTAAGTGATATCTGCCCGGTGTATGCCTAATATAATAATTATATGAAAGTATAATTTTTGAAAAGGTGTGTTAACGGCGGTCTTATTGTGAGGATCCGAAGGTAGCGAAATTCATTGACGCATAATTGGTGTCCTGCATGAATGAATACACGATGCGACAACTGTATCCATAGTAGACTCAGTGAAATAGCATTCGCGGTGAAGATGCCGTGTACCCGTAGATTGACAAAAAGACCCTATGCAGCTTTACTATATCTTTATATTGAATACGACAACTATTTATTTCAGTAGATTAGGTTTTTAGTAATAAAAGAAATGAGATACCTATATATTTAGTAATAGATTCTAATCTAATTTTATAATATAATTTATATTATATACTCTTATTTACACGTATAACGTGTAAGACCTCTCTTTAAGAGAGGTAAGAGAAAGAGACAGTGTAAAGAGGTTAGTTTCGATGGGGCGTCGACATCAGCGAAAGCATCTGATGTGTCTAAAAATTAAATATTTTATTAATTTAATGCGTCATTAGGCGCGGACATTATATAATAGCAAGAAAACGTACAAAAGTTCTATATAGCAAATAGAATAGTTTTATGCCCGCCGGGCATATTACCATATGCAAGGATAACAACATAATTGTGCGATGATAATAACACTAACAAGTGGAATTAGTACTTAAGTAGAGTGTAGTGAACAGGCATAAACATAAGATATGGATGTCGATAACGGATTAAAGTTACGCTAGGGATAAATGTTTGTCCCACTTATTTATATATATATATATATTAAGTTAAAAATTAGGTGAATTGCATAGATCTCTTCATACTTATATTTATGCCCGCCATCGGCGGGTATAAAATTTCCTCCCCGCTTCGCGGGGCTTATATAAGTTTAAGACAATATGCAGCGAAGCTATTACTAGTAAGTATATTTATATATAAGGTAATAGAACGTTCAACGACTAGAAGATGAGTATACTAACAATAATTCTTCCACGAGCGCCTAACATATAAGAATGTATTTTATATTTAAAAGGAGAAGTAATGTTTAAAAAAGATTTATTAGGATGTTCACCAAATAGAAAAATATTAAAAGAATATAAAGCACAATTTACTAAATTAACTAAACTACAAAAAGATGTAGCTATAGGTTTAATTTTAGGTGATGCGTATCTTTATACTAGAAATAATAGTAAATCTCATGCAATGAAATTTGAATGAGGTTATAAATCTAAAGAATACATTGATCATGTTTATTCAATATATGAAGATTGAATATTAAAACCTCCATATTTAATAACAAGAATTAATAAAAATAATAATGAAGTTAAAACTTGACGTATGGAAACATTGACAGGTATTCCTTTTAATATTTTAGGTGAATTATTTATTATAAATAAAAAGAAACATATAAAAATTAATCTTATTAAAGATCATCTTACAGCTATAGGTTTAGCTCATTGAGATATGGATGATGGAAATAGATGTTATTATAAAGGACCTATATTTAATAAAGATATGAGTGTAGTAATTAATACACAAGGTTTTGAAATAGAAGAAGTTAAAATTTTAATAAAAGAATTAAATGAAAAGTTTAATTTAAATAGTTATTTATCTTTTAATAAAAAGAAACCTATAATTTATATTCCAAATAAAGATTATGATAAATTTTATAATATTATAAATCCATTTATGCCTCACTTTTGGTGAGGTATCCCCACGCTACGCGTGGGGCTTATAGATTCAATGAGATATAAATTACCTTTTAAAAAATAAAATATATATTCAAGTATGATGACATAGTCTGAACTATATAGAAATATATAGAAACATTAATTAAAAAAGATGTGATAACATTATTGAACAGAGTAATACCGCGTGAGAGTTGATATCGTCAGCGGTGTTTGCTACCTCGATTAAATAAATGATAGTTGAGGTTAAATAGGGTTAATTGCAAGGAACTCTAAGGATATTTTATCTATGACAACTTGCAGCGAAGTATTATCTATATACATATAAATATATGAAGGATAATAAACGTTCAACGACTAGTAGGTGAGTAATATAACAATAAACCTACCACGAAAGCCCTAAAGTTATATAATGTTAAAAACATTTTCCTCCCGGCTGCGCCGGAATTAAAATATTTTAACTACAAAATTATAACTTAAGACATAGTCTGAACTATAGTGAAAATTATAGAAGTTAATATAAAGAGATTAACGATAACAATATTGGTCGTCTAGACTCGTCCTCCTGGTCGCAGCAACTAGGTAGGGTAGGACTGTTCGTCCTCTAAGGAGTTACTTGAGATGGGTTAATTACGACGTGAGTCAGTAATGATTTTATCATCTATGGGTTTTTTTCTTATTCGTTGCCTCGAGTGTACGAAAGGATAACGAGGTGTTTTCCTATGGTTTTTTGTATATATATATATATAAATATATATATACATATTAGCTAAGAAAATTGTGGATACATATTGAATGCATCTCAAATATTAAACCCTACGAATAAGTTTAATCATACTATATTAGTATGTAATAGTTTTATTATATTTATATAATAATTCCCCGCAAGGGGGATACACAATCTTTGGGTTGAGTATACTAATTAATTATTTCATATACCATACAATATATTTAAGCCCATAAGGGTTATAAAACCCTTTAAAGTTATTTAAGGGGGTACTTGGGATCATAGATTAATTGGTAAATCTTTCGCTTTGCATGTGAACAATATCGGTTCAATTCCGATTGATTCCAATAATTTTATGTATTAATTAATATGCTTAAATAAAAAAAAAATAAAAAAAGAATGATTTGACTAGATGTACCAACACCTTGAGGAATACGTTTCCAAGATGCTGCAACACCTACACAAGAAGGAATACACGAATTATATGATCATATAATGTATTACTTAGCTTTAGTATTAGGTTTAGTTTCATATATGTTATATGTAATAATAAGAGATTATAAAAATAATACATTCTCTTATAAATTTATAAAACATGGACAAACTATAGAAATAATATGAACTATATTCCCAGCTGTTGTATTATTATTAATAGCTTTTCCTAGTTTTATATTATTATATTTATGTGATGAAGTATTAACACCTGCTATGACTATAAAAGTAGTAGGTTTACAATGATATTGAAAATACGAATATTCAGATTTTGTATCTGAAACTGGTGAAACAGTAGAGTATGAGTCATATGTAATACCTGAAGACATGTTAGAAGAAGGACAATTAAGATTATTAGATACTGATACTTCAATAGTTGTACCTGTTGATACTCATGTTAGATTTATAATAACAGCTAATGATGTTTTACATTGTTTCGCTATACCTTCATTAGGTATAAAAGTAGATGCTTGTCCTGGTCGTTTAAACCAAGTTAGTGCTTTAATACAAAGAACTGGAGTTTATTATGGACAATGTAGTGAATTATGTGGAGTTAATCATGGATTAATGCCTATTAAATTAGAATGTGTACCTATCGGTGATTTTGTAGAATGATTAGGAGAGCAAGAAAATGTTTATGTAGCTTAAAGGCAAAGCAATGTACTGTTAATACATCGATTCTGGTTCGACTCCAGACTTAAACGTCGTATGAATAAACTATGTTATATTTCTCAGTTGAGAAATTTATAAAAATTAAAAAAAAAATAAAAAATGAATCTTATTAGTGGATTAAGTAGTTTACTTGCTATTGGTATATTAACACCAGTACAAAGTATATTATGTTTAATAATTTTATTTGTAAGTACTGCTATATGCTTATATAGTCAAGGTTTTGTATTAATAGGAATACTATATGTACTTATATATGTAGGAGCTATAGCTATATTATTCTTATTTATATTATCATTATTAAAAATAGAATATACACCTCAAGGAACTATAACACCTTTAGTAGTAACTTTATTAGCTATATGTTTAATACCTTTAGATATAACATATGAAACATATGGAATAGTAACACAAATAGAGAATGTAACAGATGAATTAGTAGTAGTTGGAAATCAATTATATACTGAATATGCAATATTATTAATCTTAACTGGTTTAATATTAATATTATCAGTCATAGGGGCAATAAGTATAACAAAATAATGAATTTTATAGAATTATTATTATTTGTCTTATCAATATTATTAGCAGTAGCTTTCTTAACAGTAGCAGAACGTAAAACATTAGGTTATATGCAACGTAGGGTTGGACCTAATGCTATAGGATATTATGGTATTTTAATGGCAATTGCTGATGCAGCTAAATTATTATTAAAAGAAATAATTTTACCTACTCATGCTGATAAATTTATATTAATTATAAGTCCTATTATAACTTTAATCTCTGCTTTATTAAGTTGAGCTATAATACCTTTTGGTCCTGGTATAACAATTATAGATAGTAATTATGGTTTTATATTAGCATTAGCTATAGGTAGTGTAGGAGTTTTTGGATCTTTATTTGCTGGATGAGCTGGTAATAGTAAATACTCTCTTATTGGTTCTATACGTTCAACAGCTCAATTAATTAGTTATGAATTAGTTTTAACAACTGTTATTTTAATTTGTATTTTATTAACTGGAACTATGAATTTATCAAGATATGTAGAATTACAAGAATCAATATGATTAGTTATACCTTTATTACCTTTATCATTAATATGATTTATAGGTTGTGTAGCAGAATGTGCTAGACCTCCTTTTGATAATGTTGAAGCTGAATCTGAGTTAGTTTCTGGTCATATGACAGAATATTCATCTTCTATATTTGTTTTATTCTTTTTATCAGAATATGCTTCTATTTTATTTTATTCAACATTAACAGCTATTTTATTCTTTGGAGGTGGTACTGGTTTAATTTTAGGTTTAAAAGCTAATTTTTTTGCTTTTACTTATATTTGAGTTAGAGCCGCTTTACCTAGAGTAAGATATGATAAATTAATTGCTATGTGTTGAATTGTATTCTTACCTTTATTATTCGCATTAGCTTTATTTATACCATCATTAATTTATATTATAGATGGATACCTATTCATTGAATATTAAGTCCCATACATTACGGATGTATCTCGGTTTAAGATGTGGTATATTTAGTTATTATTATGCTATCTTCGGTGATTAATTTTTATATAACATTTTGTATATATATATACATATATATATATATTAATTTATACCTCACTCTATAGGTAGAGTTTTATAAAATATAAAAATAACATTAAAAATATGAATTAGGTAATGCTATTTACTGCATTTCTTATATTTTTAGTTTTCTCAACTTTTTCACAATCATCCAGTCGTTCGGCTGGAGGATACCTTCCCAGTGGGGAAGCATCTATAAATGTTAATAGATTAGGTACTATTACAATTATATTTACTCTTATTTTATTTTTTTTATCAATAGATATTGTATCAATATCTCCAGGTATAACTTTATTTAATAATTGATTTAATATAACTCCTTATAATTTACCTTTAACATTTTTAATGTTATTTTTAGTAATAATATTATTAATATATAATACTTCAAATCATAGATATGACTTAAAGTCACCTTATTATTATTTATTATTATTAACTAATATAATAGGATTATTATTATTCCCATTAGTAAATGATTTAATAGCATTATATGTAGTTATAGAATTACAAAGTTATTCTTTATATTTATTAACTGGTTTACATAATAGATCATATAATTCTTCAAGAGCATCATTATTATACTTTTTAATGGGTAGTGTTGCTTCAACAATTATATTATTATCTTCATATTTTGTATATGCTTTAACAGGTACTACAAATTTATCAGATATAGCAATATTTTATTCATATAGTAATGCTTTTGATTATTTTGATATATTATTAATTGCTTTATTATTTAAAATGGGTATGGCTCCATTACATCGTTGAAGTATTGCAGTATATAATTATGCACCTACTTATATTACAGCTTATATTAGTATAGTAGCTAAAATATCAATAGTTTCATGAATATTTGCTAATGCTAATTTATTTCATCATCATATACTTATTTTATTTTTTTATATATCTTTAATTATAGCTGCTTATAAACCATTATTTCAAGTTAATATAAAAACTATTTTAGCTTATAGTGGTATATTAAATTTTTCATATATATTATTATCTATAATATCATATGATCCAGCTTTTTATATATATATAATACAATATGTATTAACTCATTTAATTTTATTCTTAGGTATTTTAGGAGCTAGTCAATATATTAATACTCCTATTTCTATATGATCTCCTTTAACATTTATACATCAATTAAAATTACCTAATTTAACATTAGCATTTTGTTTAATTTTAGCTTTTTTCTCATTAATAGGTATACCACCTCTTCCTGGTTTTTATGCTAAATTATTTGTATTATCAGCTGCTTTACAAGATAACTATGTTTTAGAAACATGTGCTATTGTTGTTTGTAGTGTTGTTGCTACTTATTATTATGCTAATATTATTAAAGTCTTATTTAATAGTAGTACTCAAAAAATTACTAATTTTGTTAATCCATCTTTAGCTTTTTCTATTGCTTCAGCTACATCTTTATTATTTAGTTTCTTTATATTTATACCATCATTGTCAGAAGGGTTATATTTAATTATTTTATAATTATGTTTACTATTTATCTTTATTTAGCTCCTGTTGTTGCTATTGTTTTAGTTTTTTTAAATTATTTAATATCTAATAATAATTCATATATTGAAAAAGATGGTCCTTTCGAATGTGGTTTTACTTCATATCAACAAACTAGATCTGCATTTAGTGTTGCTTTCATTTTAGTTGCTATTTTATTCTTACCTTTTGATTTAGAAATATCTTCTATTTTACCTTATGTTGTAAGTGCTTATTCTAATGGTCTTTATGGTTTAACTATTTTAGTTATTTTCTTATTATCTTTAGTTATTGCTTTTGTTTATGAAATTAATTTAGGTGCTTTAAACTTAGAAAGACGTTATACTCCTATTGTTAAACCTTTAATTAATAAATTATACTTATAATGTCGGCCGGATAGAAAATTGTTTCTTCTCAAGCATTATTTTAACTTATATATTCCCCCACAGAGGGGATATATCCCCGCGTAGCGGGCATATATTCATTGTTTTTTTATTACCAGCCTTTTCGTTCTCCGCTGAGCGGAGAACATGCTGAGAAATCCGACTTTCATCAGGTTATATATATATATTTATATAAGGCAAGATCAAATAAAATATGGTTAATTTAAAGACAAGAAAAAATTTAAATAAAATTAAAAATGACAATTAGAAAAAGTAATCCATATTTATCATTAGTAAATAGTTACTTAATAGATAGTCCACAACCTAGTTCAATAAATTATTGATGAAATGTAGGTAGTTTATTAGGTTTATGTTTAGTAATACAAATAGCTAGTGGAATATTCCTAGCTATGCATTATAGTTCAAATATAGAATTAGCTTTCAATTCAGTTGAGCACATAATGAGAGATGTAAATGCAGGATGATTAATAAGATATATCCATGCTAATGGAGCATCATTCTTCTTCCTATGTTTATATTTACATATAGGTAAAGCTCTTTATTATGGAAGTTATAAATCACCTAGAGTATTAGTTTGATCAATAGGAGTAATAATATTTATTTTAACAATAGCAACTGCCTTCATGGGTTATAACAACAATAGTAGCCCAAAATCATTTTATAATGCCCTTCCCAAGAGGAATGGTATACCCCGCAATGCGGGGCATTACAATTCTAAGTCTCATTCAACTTGTGGGTATATCTCTTCAAATATGAGATATATGTCATTTAAATTTTATAAAAGATATTTTAGTATGTCCAGCCTAAGGCTGGAGAGACCCAGCGTAGCCGGACTTAATATAAAACCTAAAAAAGATATTACTGATGCTAATTTCATTTTTAAAGAATTAAATATTTATCCAGAAAATTGATGAGAAGATTTAGATAAACCAGAAATACGTTCTTCTTTATATAAAGAAGTTAAAAATAAAAGTGGTATTTATATTATAATTAATAAAATTACACGTAATACTTATATAGGTTCTGGTTCTACTAATAGACTACATGCTAGATTTAGTAATCATTTATTAAATTTTCATGGTAGTAAATTATTAAAAAAATCTGTTTTAAAATATGGTTTAAATAATTTTATTTTTGCAATTTTAGAATATTATCCTTATGAAATGCCCGCCTCTGGCGGGTATAAAAATGTTGAACATTTTGAACCGAAATTTTATAAAAAATTTCCTCCCCGCTGCGCGGTAATTAATAAAGAAAATAATAAAGAATTATTAGCTTTAGAAACATCTTATATTTCTTTAATTGTTCCTCAATACAATATATTAACTGAAGCTGGTAATAGTTTTGGTTATAAACACTCTGAAGAAAATCTTTTAAAAATGAAATTAGCATTTACAGATGAACGTAGAGAGTTATTGAGACAATTACAATATAAGCGTAAAGGTCTATGATCACAAGTATCTAAAGATAAATTGAAAAATATATCTTTAAATAGATCTTCGGATTATATTTCTAAACAAACAAAAATGAAAATATCTAAAAAAATTAGTTTAAATATAGTTTTAAATACATTAGATAATAAATACTTATGTGAAATTAAAGGTATAAATAAAACATCTAATTTATTATGTTGTAGTTATAAAACTATACAACGTGCATTAGATTTAGGTTGAATATATGTTCCTAATTCTTTTATTCCTTTTTTAAATGATATACATATTAATTCAAATCCCGCCCCCCAGGGCGGGCATGCCGCTAGGGCGGCAAATGAAATTATAACACATACAAATATTGATGATAAAACTGATTTAAAAGGAAATAAAAAAAAATTAAAATCAACATTAGTAAATTTAATAGGACATACTAAAATTTTAATATTTAAAATTTAAATAACCTACTTAGTAGAATATATAACAACTTTATAATGCCCGGCATAGCCGGGTATTATATGTATACGGGAAAGAATTATAAAATGATAGTCTACCCTTTATGATTATAAATCATAACTATAATTGCAACTTTTATGCTCTTTGGAGTTAGGTTTTCCTATAGGAAAATTATAGAAAAGGTAAATAATAATGAATTATTATTAATAATATATATGTATATATTATTGGCGACATTAGTGAAAACGATCAAAGTATACAACAAGATCGTCGGTTAAATAAATAATCGCTACAGACTGCCACACTAATGGGTATCTGAAATGATGCTTAATGCACAGTCGAATAAGTACTGTTTGGTATACGGGCAAATGTCCCACTGAGGTAAATTAATTGCCTCAAATGTTATATTCAGCCTTGTGCTGCCTCTGGCTACTGCCGGATTTATATATTTTTATATAATTTTATTCAATATTTATAATATCCCGATAAGCGGGTTATACCCTTCCCAATGGGTAGGGTATTTAAAAACTATAGTTAAAATTTGTGTCAAACGTTCAGATGTTACTAATTTTAATAAACCTTTAGATAAAGAAATATTAGAAATAATATATGGTTCTTTATTAGGAGATGCTAGTGCTGAAAAACGTAAAGAAGGTAAAGGTACTAGAATATTATTCTATCAAGAAGGTAGTCATACTGATTATTTATTATTTTTACATAGATTAATTGCTAATTTAGGATATTGTAATTCTAATATTCCTAAATTACAAACAAGAATTGGTAATAATGGTAAAATTAGAATAATTATTAGATTTAGTACTTGGACATATGATCAATTTAACAAGATACATAATAATTGATATATAAACGGTAAAAAAGAATTACCAAAAGATATTGATCGTTATTTATCTCCTTTAGCTTTAGCTATTTGAATTATGGATAATGGAGGAAAAATAGGTAAAGGTTTAAAATTAGCTACTAATAATTTTACTTTAAATGAAGTAAAACAATTGATATCTATATTAGAAGTTAAATACAATATTAAATCTACTATACATAAAACAGGTGCTATAGATCAATATAATATATATATATTATCTAATTCTATGCCTATTTTAGTTAATTTAATTAAACCTTATATTATTCCTTCAATGAAATATAAATTAGGAAATTATATATAAGCCCGACGACAGCCGGACCCAGCAAGTTATCCGCCCGCAAGAGCGGGCGGATAACGAAAAGGCTGGGTATAATATAGTATTATATAAAGATTTATGTAATATATAATTAAAAATAAATCATATATATCGCACTTTGTTTTTGTAAAAGGAAACACAGATGTGGTATTTCCACGCAAAACGTGGTATTTTATATAATGCAACATTATTGAAAACAGGTCAAAATTATATGTTAAATAACAAGACCGTGGGTAAATTATATTATCCCGACAGAGTGGTTCAATAATGGGTGTCTGAAATGATGCTTAATGTGCACTCGGAAATAATATAAATAAAAACATTTTTTTTATTTATCACAAGGCTTATTATACAATATATATATTTATATATATTGTCTTACAAAGGGTAAATATATTTACATAATAAGTACAGGGTATAGTTTATGTTAACAAATAATGTTATATGCCCTGCCTACGGCAGGGCATATCTCCGCTTTGCGGTAATATTAAATTCCCTGCCGAAGGCAGGGGATACCTGGCATAGCCAGGCATTATAACATTATTGATACTAAGGTATCAAATAAACTATATTATTATTTTGGCTACTGTTATTACTAACCTATTATCAGCTATACCATTTATAGGAGGAGATTTAGTTCCGTTATCTATTATCTTATCATTATATTTATTATATATTTATTTAATAATTTTAAACTCCAGTGTTAACCGATTTCCCCTGTTTTCAGCAAGGGATAAATTAATTTATAATCAACTTTATATATATATATCTTATATATCCTACATAATGCCCGGCGTAGCCGGGTTTAACCTCCAAAAGGAAGTCATTAAATATTATCTATATTTTATAATAAATAAATTATTTAAATTTCACGTATTACGTGATAATACTACTCCGAAGATGGAGTATATAGAAAATATTTCTTATAATATATGTAATATAGATAGAAATTTATTAGCTCTAATTGTAGGTTTTATAGATGGTGATGGTTATATTAGAATAACTAAAAAATCAAAAGATAAGACCGGCGAAAGCCGGTATTCCCTGCCGAAGGCAGGGAATATAAATTACATTTATATGTCTTTAATCATAAATTTAAATGAAAATGATTTAGAATTATTACAATATTTTCATCAACATTTAAATATAGGGAAAGTTTATAATATAACACCTAAAAAAGGAAATAAATTAGCAAGATGAGAAATAAATAAAACAGATTTATTAAATAAAATTATACCTTTATTAGATTATCATAATATATATTTTTTAACTCATACAAGACAAAAACAATATTTATTATTAAAATATATTAAACATAATAAATTAGTTTATTATGAAGATATTATAAAATATAATAAAAATATTAATGAATATATTGTTAACAATAAAATTAATAATTCTTTTTATAAATTAAATTATTTTAATAATTGATTAGTCGGATTCACTATGGCAGAAGGTTCATTTTTAATTAAAAATAACAAAGATATTTGTTTTCAGTTAAAACAAAAATATAATTTAGAATTATTTAATAATATAACTAAAATTTTTAATACAACTAGAAAGTTAAATATTTCTAAAAATAAATATATACAATTTAGTGTAAGTTCAAAAAATGATATTCAAAATATAATTAATTTTTTTTCATTTTCTAAAAATCATCCTTTATTAGGTAATAAATTAATATCTTATAATAAATGATTATTAGCTATAAAAAATAGTTATAGATATAAAGAATTAAAAATACCACATATATCTAATATTAAAAAAAATATATAATAAATATAAAATAAAAAAAAAAAAAAGATGAGCGGCTTTATATAGTAATATATAAATGAAAATAAGGTGAATTGCGGGAAAATCCATATAATAAAAATTAATATATATGGACAATCCGCAGCGAAGTATTATCTATATACATATAAACATATTTATATGAAGGATAATAAACGTTCAACGACTAGTTAGTGAGTAATATAACAATATCTAACCACGAGCGCCTTACAGCCATAAACTCTTTAGAGGAAATGGTTGATGATATAGTCTAATTAACTTGGTAACAAGTTATAAATATATATAAACAATATATAAAATGATAAGTTTAAAAAGTCATCTGGGGAGGTTTTAGTGTATCAAATCCCACAATACAAAGATTCTTTGCATTACATTACTTACTTCCATTTATATTAGCTGCATTAGTAGTAATGCACTTTATGGCTTTACATGTACATGGTTCATCAAATCCTATAGGAATATCAGGAAACATGGATAGATTACCTATGCATGGTTACTTTGTATTTAAAGATTTAATAACTGTATTTGTATTTATATTAATATTAAGTTTATTTGTATTCTATTCACCTAATACATTGGGTCATTCAGATAATTATATACCTGGTAACCCTATGGTAACACCTCCTTCTATTGTACCAGAATGATACTTATTACCTTTTTATGCTATATTAAGATCAATACCTGATAAATTAGGTGGAGTTATAGCTATGTTTGCTGCATTATTAATATTATTAATATTACCAATAACAGATAGATCAGTAATAAGAGGTAATACTTTTAAAATATTATCAAAAATATCATTCTATTTATTCTTATTTAATTTCTTATTATTATTAAATATAGGACAATTACATGTAGAAGTACCATTTATTGAATTAGGACAATATGCTACTGTATATTACTTCAGTTATTTCTTGATATTTGTACCTGTAATATCAAGTATAGAAAATATATTATTCTATATAGGTAATAAATAAAATATATTCTCTTAAAAAGAGGATATATCTCCGCTTTGCGGCCATATATTCATTGTTTTTTCTTTCTCTCTCCTTCTTTAGAAGGATAAGGAGAAGGAATGTCTTGTAGTTTAAAGGTAGAACATCACTCTTCTAAAGTGATTATTTGGGTTCGACTCCCAACGAGACAGGCTATTCAATATATTATTATTAATTTTATATAAAATTACTGGTTACCCTCTTTTTGAAAAGGTAAAATATATATATAATAAAAATGAATAGTATATATATATATAGGCTATTCGATTAGCGGTGAAATCGCGGATCTTACACATCCGAGCCGTAGGTTCGATTCCTACATGGCCTATTTCCTCCCTAAAAATGTACCATTTACAACAGGATATACCCGGCAACGCCGGGCATTAACTATATGCTCGGTTTAGTTAATTTATATATTGTATAGATATTTTCTATTATATTTATTAATACCTAACATTAAAGAGGAATATATATATAAAGGGGAACCAAAGAGTATAGCTTAATGGTAAAGCCCGTGTCTTCAACACATGTAATAGTAGTTCGATTCTGCTTACTCTTGTGCCTCTGTAGCTTAATTGGTAAAGCATTCGCTTGAAGCGCGATAGATGCGAGTTCGATTCTCGACGTAGGCAATTTTGTATTTTTTATATTATGAAAAATGTTTCCCAGGAACAATTTTTATAACCGGTTATGTCGGACATATATAAATATACTGTATATATATATATACTATATATATATTAATTTAGATACAGCCTTCGGGAGGTTTATTTATAAATACTTTAATATGAGAAGTATATATAGATTTTGAGTTAGTCGTCTAATGGTTAAGACTATTGCCTTTTAAGCAATCTATACTGGTTCGAATCCAGTCTTACTCATTTATTATTTTATTTATATAAGTATATTTTAATAATTAAAATTATGACTAATAATACAAGAGGTTATATTCAATTACATCCTTTCCATTTAGTAGGTCCTTCACCTTGACCTATATTTACTTCATTTAGTTTATTAAATATGGCATTATCTTTAGGTTTAACATCACATGGATATATTAATAATAATATATTTATAATATTAAGTATAATAACACTTTTATATAGTATGACATTATGATTTAAAGATATAATAGCTGAAAGTACATATTTAGGAAATCATACTGTTGCAGTTAAAAGAGGTTTAATGCAAGGTTTCTTAATATTTGTAGGTACAGAAATATTAATATTTGCATCATTATTCTGAGCTTTCTTACATTCAGCTTTAAATCCTACTGTTGAAATAGGTATGTCTTGACCTCCAGCAGGTATAGAGGCTATATCAGCAGCTGAATTACCTTTATTAAATACTATTATTTTATTAGCATCAGGAGTAACAATAACTTATGCTCATCATGCATTAATTAATGGTAATCGTCAAAATACTTTATATGGTTTTATATATAGTACATTATTAATTGTTTTATTTGTTATTTTCCAAGGTATAGAGTATACATTTGCTGGATTTACTATTACTGATGGAGTTTATGGTTCAACTTTCTTTACTTTAACAGGTTTACATGGTTTACATATGATAATGTTAATTATAATGTTAGCTATTTGTACTAGACGTGTATATAATTATGATTTTACTAATACATCACACGTTGGAGCTGAAACTACTATTTTATATTTACATGTTTTAGATATTATATGATTATTTATATATATAATTGTATACTGATGAGGTGCTTAAATATTTTTTTATACCCCGCGTAGCGGGGGTGAAAACTGCCCAATGGACAGGGCATTTATACATATAATACCCCGGCTGTACCGGAAATTATATATGTCGCACCTTCGTACTATGAAAAATGTAATATTTCATTTTGTATCGTAAATGTTTATATATATATATACATTTTCTTTCCTGGCAATAATTTAACTTTATTAATATTTAATGCCGCACCGAAGGTGCGGTGTAAAAAGTATTCAAAATATTTATCCCCCACGCTACGCGTGGGGATTATAATATATATTATAATATAAAGGGAAAATTAATTAAAAAAATATTCATTGGAGGGAAGATATTATAGTCTATATCTCAAAGGTAGAGAGATCGATTGATAATCGATAGATGTGAGTTCGATTCTCGCTAGACTAATGAGTCGTTGACTAATCGGCAAGTCCCCTAGGTTTGAGCTAGGTCTATGTATGTTCGAATCATACCGACTCAGATAAAATTCCTAATAGCTTTTTTGGTAAAGCCTTATAATGTCGCTATAAAAAATAGTTTTTATAAATTTAATATTTTAATTTAAGATAAGTATTGTTTTAATGTCCGGCTTTGCCGGATATCCCCTACCTTAAAAGGAGGGAATTGAAAATTATATACTTAATCCCCGGTATAGGTCAGGTATATCCTCCAATAGGAGGACATAATGATGTTACATCTAATCTTATTATGCCGCACCGAAGGTGCGGTGTAAAAAGTATTCAAAATACTTTTTGTATCGTTAAATATTTCTCCCCCCATGAATGGGGCTTAATATATTTTTTAACCTATTAATTATTTAAATTAAAATATTAATATTAATCAATGCCCTGCCCATTGGGCAGTTTTCTCCCCCGCTACGCGGGGTATTAAAGATTAGTTTATAGGTTTCTATGATGAATAAGGTTCATTTACTACTAATATAAAATATAAATAAAAAGGTATATTTTTTATATTTAAAATAAGTTTACATAAAGATGATATAAATATTATTAAAATATTAATAAAATATAATAGATCCTATGTTTCAAAAAGGGGTTTATTTTAGAATGGGTATCCCCACTTTGCGGGACTTATATTAAAACATGGATTACATTATACTCCTGAAGGTTCAAATTTATTATTAAAAATAATAAATTATATGAATAGAAGTCGTTATATAAATAATAATATTATACCTAGTATTAATAAAATATTATTTGTATACCTAACCTTAAGGAAGGGTATCCTCCACTGAGGGTGAATTAGCTAAAAATCTATATATTATTCAAAGATATCACAAATATTAAATGCACGTAATAAAGCAAAAAAAAAAAGAATAAATAATCAGCACTTATGGTTATTTCGTATAAAAACCTGGCGTAGCCGGGAATTATATATTTATATATATAAATATATCTATATACATAGGAGAGTATATTTAACATATATAAAAATGGTATAAATATTATTACAGCTCTGGTAGCTTAATTGGTAAAGCCTTATAATGTCACTATAAGAAATGTCAGTTCGAACCTGATGTAGAGCGTAATAGGATAGCTAGGCATTGGTAAGCCGCCCTACTTGCTACGTAGTAGCTTTATAGCTCTCAGCGTTCGATTCGCTGGCTATCCGTTGGTATATAGCATAATGGTTAGTGCACATTATTACGGATGATGTTATGTAAGTTCAATTCTTACTATGCCATTAGTAAATATTTTATTTCATTACCCAATGGTAGGAATGAAAAAAGGTTATATAACAATTTATTCCCCCTTAAATAAAAATGTTTTATTATATTATATATAACCTATGCCCTGCCCATTGGACAGGGTATTAAAAATTAGTAATATAATATATGCCCGCGAAGCGGGCATATATCTTTCCCTGTGGAAGAATATATAATATATAAATATTCATATATATATATAAATATATAAATAAATATAAAGGTACAAAACAATGAATAGATAAAGAATATTAATAATTAATAAAACAGGAATATTAATTAAAGCTCTACTTAAACCAGTACTACCTAAAATTCTTAATAAACCATTATCAGTATATATATTAAGTGCACCACCTAATTTTAAAACTGGTCTTAGTATTAAATTATTAAGTAATTGATCATAGTAAATACGTTGATTAAAGAAATTATATATACTTGATTTACTTATTTTATAAGCAAATTCATATATATATACAAGAATTAAAGATAAACTTAAACCTAAAATTAAAGGTAATAATTTAAATATAGCAGGTAATGTATATTCAGTTTCAATAAATGAATTAGTATGAGGTAATCCCATAACTAAATGGAAAGTAACATTATCTCTAGCATAACCTAAGAATATACTATAAATAGCTAAAATAAACATAGGAATAGCCATATGTGTACTTTCATGAACATGTGTAAATGTATATTTATTACTACGTGGAACATTATAGAAAGTTAAATAAAGAACTCTTAAAGAATAAATAGCTGTTAATGTAGCAGAAGCTGTAGCAATATAGTACATAATATATCCACTTACTGTGTAAGTACCATATAATGATTCTATAATAATATCTTTAGAGTAGTATCCTGTTAAACCAGGTATAGCCATTAAAGATAATGAAGCAATTAACATAGTAGTATAACTAAATGGTAAATAATTAATTAAACCTCCATATTTACGCATATCTTGAGTTTCTGACATATAACTATGTATAATAGAACCAGCAGACATAAATAATAAAGCTTTAAAGAAAGCATGACAATATAAATGATATATAGCTAAATCATAAGCACTTGAACCTATAGCTAACATCATCATAGCTAATTGAGACATAGTTGATAAAGCTATAACTTTTTTTATATCATTACTTACTACTGCTATTAATCCACTAATTAATGTAGTAAATCCACCTAATCATAAAATTACTAATAATACAGATGGAGTATATTCTAATATATATGAAGATCTTACTAAAACAAAAACTCCACTACATACCATAGTAGCAGCATGAAGTAAAGCACTTACAGGTGTAGGCATAATGTTGTTATTTATTCTTAAATTTTGATATTACACCTTAGATGTATTAAGCTCATTATTACTGAACTTAAATCAAAACCCTCTAAACTTTTTAGAGTATTCCTTATGCCTCACCAAAGGTGAGGTGTAAAAAGTATTCTGATATACTTTTTGTATCGTTAAATTTTTATATAAAAATTTTTATTCTCCACCCTTAGTGTGGAACTTTAATAAGGAGTAAATAATCTCAATCTACTTACGTAGTTGTTCGGACTTTATCTTCATTTAATAATGCCCTATCTAAATATTAGGGTATGTCCGGTTATATCGGCCATTATATTATTACTGCCGCTTATATGAAGCGGCAGCCCCACACTTTGTGTGGGACTTATTATATGACCAGCATGTTCTCCGCTCAGCGGAGAACGAGAAGGCTGGTTATAAAAATTTTTCTTCTTAAATTTTATATTTCTTATATATTTTATCTAAAATATTTTTAATTTTTTTAGGATCTTTATGTTCTTTATTTTTAAGACTATAATAAATATCTAATCAATTATTATAAATAATAAATTTTTTAGTTTTTAAACTATATTTATTAATATATTTAATAATTTTAATTAATTTTAAATAATTAACTGACATATTAGTTGTTCCACATTTTAATTTAAATGTTTTACCATCTAATAATAAAGCTAATTTTTTCATAAATATATCTTCATTTTTTTGAGATAATATATATCGAATAGAAATATATTTATTTTTTAAATAACTTAAAGTAAAACAACCCTCTGCATCAGTAAATCCTGCTAATCAAGCATTATCTAATGTAGGTTCTTTATGCCCAGCCTTCTCGTTCTCCGCCCGCGGAGCGGAGCGGAGAACATCCTGGGGATCCCGGCTATCGCCGGGCTTAATAAATTCTAATATTTCTATATTAGTTTTATATGTTTTATTATATGTTTTAACAAATTCTTTAAATCTATTTTGTGTTTTATTTAAATATAAATTTCCATTAAATATATTAATAATTTTTAATAATCCATTTTTATCTCTTATTATAAAATGATGGGTATTATTCTTTTTATCTTGTATAGAAACAGTACCAATACCTAAATTTTTTTTTATATAAAATAATATTTGAGCATCATTACTTGATTGTGTTATTTTAAATTCTAAATATTTATTATTTTTATTTTTTAAAGTATTTATAATAAATGAACCATTACCTTCAGTAAAACCTATTAATCAATATATAAAATCTTTTGATTCATAAGGATTATTTTTTACAAGATAAGGATGTTCAATTTTAAAATCTAAATTATTATTCCCGCCGGCATATCCAAAAAGGGATTTATTAACGATGGAACCCACTTCACGAGGCTTAATAAGCCCGACTTTGTGGGGTTTTATATAAGAAGTATAAAATTTATTTAAAAATTTTTCTTCCCGGCTTTCGCCGGGATAACCAGCATGTTCTCCGCTCCGCTCTGCGAGCGGAGAAAGAGAAGGCAGGTCATATAATAAGCAATGTTTATAATAGCCGGCATAGCCGGCTATACCGCATATATATGCGGCATTATTAAATGTTTCACGTAAAGTCTCTGAGGATCCCTTTTTTAGGTTTCCTGAGTGTTGCCCATACTTTAAGTAATAAATTAGACTTAAAGACAATTTAGATTTTTCCGAACTCATAAGCCTAGTGATAGCTGGTAAAATAATTTTATGTTTAAACATTTTTCTATCCAACCCAAGGCTGATTATAAATATAAAAATAAAATATATATTATATAAAAAGAGAGAGGACCAAATTGTATTAGGGTGTTCTCTCATATAGTGAAATTTAAGGAGGGCCCTTTTTGCCCAACCCTCCATGGCAGAAAGTAATCAACCATGTAAACCTAATTGAGCACTTTTAGCTGTAGCAGCAATTAATAACATTATAGCTAATAAATTTAAAATATAAGTATCCACATGAGGTGTAATTAATTCAATAGTTTGGAAATCAACAGTATGGAAAAAAGAAAGCATAACAGCAATACAAATAATAAAAAAAGTATCACCCATACGATTTAATAAAAGAGCAGATAAAGCACTTTTCATAGCAGTAATACGTGTATTTCAGAAACCAATTAATAAATAAGAAATAACTCCTACAAATTCTCAACCTATAAACATCATAAGATAATTATCACTAATAACTAAAATAGTCATAAATATAGCAAAAGAACTTAAAATAATATAGAAACGATTACGATTAGGATCATATCTCATATAATCAATAGCATAAATTAAAACAGATAAAGTAACAATACCAACAGGGACCATAACAACCATAGATAAAGAATCAAATAAAAAACCATAATTAACTTGAATATCTCCGACAGAGAATCAAGTACCTAAATGGATAGAAATAGGCTCTTCAAAGAAGTAAATTAATCAAGCCATTATAAAATATTAGTAACTTTCCCTCTTAACCTGTAATAAGAAACTAATAAACTTAAACCAATAGCAGATTCAGCACCAGCTAAAAGAATAATAAAAAGAGCAAAAATAGTAGATTGAACATCATCAAATTGACCACCTAAATAAATAATTTTAACAGTAATAGTTAATAATAAAATTTCAACAGCAATTAATAATGAAATAATATTATTTTGACTAACATAAAACATTAATAATGTAGTAAACATAGCAATCATTAAAAAAAAATAAATAAATAAATAAATAAAAAGTTCTATGAATATATAAAATATAAAATTTAATGTAAGTAAACTGAGTCTTTAATATAACTACTTAATAAGATAGTAAATACATAAGCTTGTATCATACCGATAGCAAACTCAAGAACAACAATGGAAATAACACCAAGGATAGGTATAAATCCACCTATAAAACCTAAAACAGAAGAACCCATTAAACTAAAAATTAAAGTACCTAAAATTAACATTAATAAATGTCCAGATAAAATATTAGCAGATAAACGTAAACCTAAAGATATAGCTCTAGAACTATAAGATAAAGTTTCAATTAAAACTAAAACTGGAACTAAAGCTAAAGGAGTACCACTAGGAACGAATAAAGCAAAGAAACCTCATCCATGTTTGCTTAATCCAATTAAAACACAACCAAATCATAAAGATAAACTAAATGAAACAATAGCAACTAATTGAGCTGATATAGCAAATGAGTAAGGTATCATTGAAATTAAATTAGCAACAGCTATAAAAGTAAATAATGTAAATATAAATGGGAAGTATATACCTCCACGAGCACCTATTTGTGATTTAACCATATTTAAAATAGTATCATAAGCAGCTAATAAGGCAACTCCTCATCTATTAAATCCTAAATAAGTTTTATTTAATAAAAAAACTGAACTATATATTAATGTTACAACTAATGCTAAATATATAACATAATTATTTATACTTAATGTTAATATATTATTAACAGTTAATAAAGGTTTGATTTCGAATTGCTCAAGTGGTGAGTAAATCATAATAAAAATAATAATAATAATTACCTATAGATAATCCCTGGTTTAAAAAATATAATATATATATATAAATATATATCTTACTAAAAGAACCCTAAGCCTAGTGTAGCCGAACATCCCCAGTCAATGGTTAAATATATATTAAAAAAATAATGCCCGCCGACTACCCCAAAAAGGAGTTCGGCGGGTAGAAAAATGTTCAACATTTTGAACTGAAAATTTCCTCCCCGCTGTGCGGGAATTTAATAAAAAATAAATAATAATACGTATAGGGAAAACCTATTTTACACGATAAATGGGGATACTGGATTGAATATGCGGCATATAAGATAATTTATGTTAAAAGTAAGATATAAAATTTATAATTTAGTAATAAGAGTTCTAGCAACTAATAATCTTAAGATATTAGGTAAAACAATAGTAGAAATTAAGTATAATAATATACTTATAGCTAAGATACCGAAAGTTAATAAATTAAGAAAGTAGAAAGGTACTAATTGTGGCATAATAATAATAATAAAAATGATAAAACCTAAAAACAAGATCCACACGACGAGTGGTAAAAAAAAGTATTCCAGAAAACTTATTTTATTTAATCGCACCAAGGAAAGAAAAGAAAGATTGAACATATCTCAATAAGAAATATATATTTATATAAAAAATATTATATAACAATTTACACCCAACCTAAGGTTGGGCATATTTCAACTTGATGGGAATAACCCTAAACGAAGGTTAGTAATATTGAGAAGGTGTCTCCAAGCCGAAGGGCATGGAGAGCCATATCCGTCCGAAGGCGGTAAAGGAGTAAAAATATATATAAAATCTATCAGATTGGAGGGACTTGAACCCCCATATCCCTACACCCAATGTAGATACGTTACCAATTACGCAACAATCTGTAGTAAACCGAGATAAAGAAATATTAAAATCAAAAATTTAAATAAAATAATATCCAAAATAAAAATAAACTCGAGATCGAAAAGAACGTTGAGGGAATTGAACCCTAAAGAGACTAATTTGCAATCAGCACACTCAACCATGAGTAACAACGTTCAATATGACAAGCGTGGATCGAACACGCAAAGTAGCATTGGAAGTGCCAGGGTTTACCAGTTAACCTATTGTCACAAAAATAACCACAGCGGGAATCGAACCCGCATATATACTGTGAAGTAGTAGTATCATACCATTAGATCATGTGGTCAAAATGTCGTATTGAGGAATCGAACCCCACACCTTCCGATTACAAAACGGACGCTGTGCCTGGTCAGCTTATACGACTGCCTAAGGCAGGGATTGAACCTACATTAGATGCATATGAGGCATCTGTTCTAACCATTGAACTACCTAAGCTGGATAACCACTGAGAGTTGAACTCAGATAAATCGCGCCACATGCGAGTGTTCTACCATTGAACTATGGCTACCTATGAGGAGGGACTGAATCGAACAGTCGCAGCACTACGGCACTAAAGTTACAATTTAGGTCTAATTACCAACATTAGAACCTCCCCTTACGGTTAGTAGGAGTCGAACCTACACGGTCTAAGCCCGGACAACTTAAGTGTCCTATGTCTACCATTTCATCATAACCGCTTACCTTAAGGTGAAGTATTGTTCTTATAGATATTAAAATTTTAAATTATTATGCAATTAGCATTAGCAGCTAAATACATCGGAGCTTCAATAGCTACATTAGGATTAGGAGGTGCCGCTATCGGTATCGCTTTAGTTTTCGTTGCTTTAATCAATGGAACATCACGTAACCCTTCATTACGTGCTACATTATTCCCTCAAGCAATTTTAGGATTTGCCTTAGCGGAGGCTTGTGGTTTATTTTGCCTTATGATATCATTCTTATTATTATACGCAGTTTAATTTCTCCCGGTAGGAGAGATCTCCCGATCATTGATCGGGACATTTACAAATTCATATATTCATTGTTTTTATATTTTAATAAAAATTATCATAATACCTGTTAATATATTTATATTAGGTAAGTTAATGATAAGAAGAATAAAAATTATAAGATTAGAATAAAAAAAATAAAATTTCATATTTATATGAAACAAATGAGTTATGTAACTCGTTGATTGTATAGTACATCACATAAAGATATTGGTATACTATATTTAGGATTTGGTATGTTATCAGCAATGGTAGGAACAGCTATGTCTGTTATAATAAGAATGGAATTATCTAATGGAAATAGTCAATATTTCCATGGAAATAATCAAGCATATAATGTTTTAGTTTCAGGACATGCATTAATGATGATATTCTTCTTTATTATGCCTGTATTTATGGGAGCATTTGGTAATTTTTTTGTACCTATAATGATAGGAGCAGTTGATATGGCTTTTGCAAGATTAAATAACATTAGTTTCTGATGTTTACCTCCTGCATTAGTTTGTATTATATGTTCAGTTTTAGTGGAGCAAGGTGCAGGGACAGGATGAACTTTAGAGATATTGGAGTTCAAAAAAATACCATTCGATGCGTGAAACCCCTTATCATATTATTTAAGCCCCACGCAACGCGTGGGGATATCGCACCTTTGGTGTGGTATATGATGTCTTATAGAATACTCATATTTATATATAAATAAAGTAAAAATTTCTATAATTATAGGGCAATACGCCTGTATATATATCAATATATGATTGAAAAATATACATCAGAGACTAAACATGGTAATATGAAAATTATTTTATTCATCTTTAACATCTCATTCTATAGATAAAAAGACAAATCCCACGCCTTGCGTGGGGAAACCGCACTTTCAGTGCGGTATAAATGATCAATATATAGATAAACATTATAATAAAGATAATGTATTAAATTTTAAGGAATGATTAGTAGGTTTTACTGATGGAGATGGAACTTTTAATGTTTATATAAATTATGATTTAAATCAATTATTATTTACTTATAAAATAACTCAAAGTATTTATAATGTTCAATTATTATATAAAATAAAAAAAGAATTAGGAGTAGGAAGAGTAGTTTTTTATGATAAAAATAAGGCATCTTATATTTTAATAAATAAAAAACATATAGAAGCAAATTTATTACCTATTTTTGATAAATATCCATTATTAACAAGTAAATATTATAATTATAATATATTTAAAGAAAGTTTTAATATATCTAATAGAAAAGATATCTCATTAAAAGAGAAAATATGTTTAATTAATAATATAAAAAATAAAAAATTAAATATAAATGAACTTAAATCTCCTGTATGAGGTGAATTAAATTATAAAAATATAACATCAGTAAAACAAGTATATAAAATTATGTCTAAAAGTTGATTAACAGGATTTATAGAAGCAGAAGGAAGTTTTTATTATGTAAATAAATCACCTATAAGAATTATACATGCTTTTGGTATAACACAAAAATTAGATCCCATTATTCTATATTCTATAAAACATATTTTACATATTTCATCAAATGTAAGATATAAAATTAAACATAATTATTATATAATTGAATCAGTTAGTAATAGAAGTATTAATTATATAATAAATTATTTTACATTAAATAATCATAAAAATATATTTTTAGGTATGAAATCTTTTGAATTTAATTTATGAAAAAGAACATATATAAAATATATAAATAATTCCCACGCTACGCGTGGGGATACCCCTTCAAATGAGGAACGTTATAATAAATTAATAAAAATACGTCAAATAGTACGTATGTTAAAGATAAATAAAGATAATTAAATATAAGGTATAGTCCGATCAATTATGAAAATAATTGAAATAATATGAGTAAAATTAAACCCCACGCTACGTGTACTACAAAGGATATAAATAGCGGGGGTGCCGTTCCTATAAGCCCTACGGGACTTATATGTGCGGCATAATAAGAATTATCCTCAAACTTTATCTTATACAAAGGATAACATGGGGATATATTGCTGGGTTATAAATATATATAAATTTATATATGTCCGGCGAGTTTACTTTTGTAAAAGAATCACAATAAGCCGGCCCCAGTCCAAATATACTTGAGCTTATTAATTTTATGGAATTATAAACAATAATGATATCCACCACTGTCTTCATTAAGTGCTCACTCAGGTCCTTCAGTTGATCTAGCAATATTTGCTATACATTTAACAACTATATCTAGTCTATTAGGAGCTATAAACTTTATAGTTACAGTATTAAACATGCGTTCAATAGGTTTACATATGGTAAACATGCCTTTATTTACTTGAGCAGTATTCTTTACAGCAATATTATTATTATTATCATTACCAGTATTAACAGCAGCTGTTACATTATTATTAATGGATAGAAACTTTAATACAGGTTTCTACGAAGTAGGAGCCGGAGGAGACCCAGTTCTTTACGAACACCTATTCTTAAGAATATTTATATATATATATATTTTTTTATATTTATGTCAGGTTACGTCAGAAGTATCCTGCCCCCTTTATTATATGAAATATAACAAAATAAAGAAATGAAAGAATAAAGATAATATCAATGATATTATGATTCATAAAGGTGAAAAAGGCGATAGTATATTAAATATAAATAAGCCCGATAATAGCCAGATTCACCAGCCTTTATGTTCACCACCTGTTGAGTGGAACGGAGAACATGTTGGTGATATATTTCATAAAGATAATAATTATAAATTATTATTAAATAATAAATTTAATAATTCCAATACTATTAATGATAATACATTTAATTTTGATAAATTTTATAAAAAATATAAAGAAATATATCCTAATCATGAAAAACCTAAAAAAGAATTTTTAGAATGATTAATAGGTTTTTCAGAAGGAGATGGTTCATTTACATTTACAAAAAATGATTTTTTTTATGTTATATCTCAATCAGAAAAAGATCTTAATATATTAAATTATATTAAAAATAATTTAAAAATAGGAAATATAATGTTACAATCTAAAAAACAAAATAATAATGTTTATAGATATGTTTTAAGAAAAAAAATAGATATATATTTAATATGTTTATTATTTAATGGTAACATGGTATTACCTTCTAGACATCAAAGATTTATACAATTTTTAAGTGCATTTAATGAATATATTATTAAATATGCTAATAATAAATTAAATTTAATATTACCTTTAAATTATTGTATATTACCAACATTAAATGATTATTGATTATCAGGATTTACTGATGCAGAAGGTTGTTTTACTTGTTCTATTTTATCTAATTCTAATAATTCTTATAGAATTAGATATATTTTATCTCAAAAATGAGATATTAATAAACCAATTTTAGAATATATATTATATTTATTTAGCTATAACGAGCTATGCCCACTTATAAGGAGGGAATCTTCTTTTAAAGAATCAACTGGACTTAAAAATAAACATAAACTTATTGGTTCAGTTACATCACATACTATTTCTAATTTTTGAGAAATACGTATTAATGGGTTAAATAATTGTTTATTAATTTTTAATTATTTTGATAAATTTCCTTTAAAATCTAATAAATTAAAAAGTTATAAATTATTTAAAATATTTATAAATAAAATACAAAATAAAGAACATTTAAATATAGAATCTAGAATTAAATTAAAAGAATTTACTAAAAATATTAATAAACATTAATATATATATATATATATAAATATAAGGAATAAAGGATATGGTTTAGTGTAAGCTATGAAATTATATAAAGCAGGAAAAATTAAGACTTTATATAATAAATATTATTTTATTTAAATATAATATTGGCAATGCCTATATACCCTTATCATAGGATATTAATATTATCAATAAATATTTATAAGCCCCGCAAAGCGGGGGTTCCCGCCATCAACCCCAAAAAGGGGTTTATTTTCGGTGGGCATATTTTAAAATAAGAAATATTATAAATTAATATACCATAATTCTAGTTTTTATTAAAAAGAATTTGTATAAATTTTAATATCTTAAAGCCACCTTTGGTGTAAAGGGATAACACATCCCCATTGTGATATAAGATATTGTATTATTTAATTTGATTAACTCTTATTAGGTATTAAATAATATATTAATAAAAGCAACACTGATGGTACGGTCAAAAGTTATTCACAACCAAGACCGTCGATTAAATAAGTGATCGCTACAGACTGCTTCATCGGTGGGTGACTTATATATATATCTATATATAAGTTGCTTAATGTACAGTCGGAACCTCTCTTTTACAAATTCCATAAAGAGGTCATATAAATATAATTATATATTAATCTAATATAAAATTACTGCTTACATATGTAAGCTTGGTGCTTAAACACTAAATAAATTTATATGAGATTTATATTATAAAGAATTATAAAATAATATAAATTAAGGTTTGGATTCTTTGGTCAAATATGGCCCTTAAATTATGTAAATAATTTATTGTATTGTGCTATATGCTGGAACTTTCAATGTTATTATTATTTAATAACGTTATTCTTAATTACTATATTCCCTGGGTGAAGCAGAGGATACCCGGCAACGCCGGGTATTATAAGTCTATTTCAAATAGCCAATATAGTCAAAATATTAAGAATAAATTGAAACAATCAGCAGATAACCAAAGGTATGAAATTAAAACGTTTTAAATCATACTTAGTAGGAATCTCAGAGACTACACGCACATCTATATCAAAAGATTATAATAAAAATAAAGATAAATCATTTAATGAGTGATTAGCAGGATTAATAGATGGAGACGGTTGCTTTGGAATAACACAAAAGAAATATACAAATTGTGAAATAACTGTCGCCTTGGAAGATGAAATAGCTCTATTAAAAATTAAACAAAAATTTGGAGGATCTATAAAGCTTAGATCAGGAGCAAATGCAGTAAGGTACCGTCTGCACCATAAAGAAGGAATGATTAATTTAGTTAATGCTATAAATGGGAACATTCGTCATAGTAAAAGACTAGTTCAACTACATAATATTTGTAGTTTTCTAGATATCCCTGTGATTGAACCTATAAAATTAACAAATAATAATTCTTGATTTAGTGGATTCTTTGACGCAGATGGAACAATTGGAATTTCTATAAAAAATAATATTCCTCAGTTAACTGTCAGTGTAACAAATAAATACCTTCAAGATGTAACTCCATTTAAAGATATATTTGGAGGAAATATTTATTTTGATAAATCTCAAAATGGATATTATAAATGAATGATTCAAAGTGAATCAGATGTATTAAATTTTGTAAGTTATATATTAGAGCACCCATCTAGAACAGTAAAATTTAAAAGAATAATGTTATGTAAATTATATTATAAATTAAAAAATATTAAAGCATATAAACGTTCTTGTACTCTAAATAATTACAAATCTTGAGATAAATTTATAAATAAATGAAATTATAATAATTTATAATGCCCGGCAACGCCGGGTAGAAAAATGTTTAAACATTTTTAATCGATAAATTTTATTTCCCTGCATTCGGCAGGGTTTATAATTTTAGATATAGAAGATATAGTCCATTGAATTATATATATAATTCAAGCATCCAGAGGTTTACATATTAATAATACCTGGTTTTGGAGTTGTATCACATATTGTTTCAACATATAGTAAAAAACCTATATTTGGAGAAATAGGTATGTTATATGCTATGGGATCTATTGGATTTTTAGGTTTCTTAGTTTGAAGTCAAATGATGGCTTTCCTTAGGTGTGAACTTAAGGTAATAAATTTCACTATAGGCTGGGAAGTTCAAGATTTATTATCTACTTTTTATAGTCTAAACGATAATAAAGGTATCCAATCAGCAGGAAACCTCATTAAGGGATCCTCAGAGACTATACGTGAAAATACTTATGATCTATTTATAAAACATTATAATTATTTATACAATCCCGCCCCCAGGGGCGGGCATGACGCTAGGAAGTCAAATAAGCCCCACGCAACGCGTGGGGTAGATAAATATTTATATAAAATATTTATCGATACAAAAAGTATTCTTAATACTTTTTTCCCCTCTCCTTTGGAGAGGCATAATGTTTTTATAAATGATAAAGATTGATTAGATTGATTTATAGGGTTTACAGAAGGTGATGGAGCAATATTATCTTATAATAATCAATGTAGATATGTTTTAACTCAAAAAGATACTAAAATATTAGAAGAAATACATAATAAATTTAAATTTGGATATATAAAATATTATTATGATAACAATAATAATATTAAATATGGACGTTATTTAGTTTCTGATAAAAAAAATACTTTTTTATTATATTTATTATTTAATGGTAATTTATATTTAAATAATAGAAAAGAACAATTAAAAAGATGAAATAAATCTTTTAACAATACACAAATGAAAACCTTTGAAGGTTTAGATATAACTAATATTCCTGTAATTATTGATAGAACTAATAAAATTACATTTAATAATGCTTGATTAGCAGGATTTACTGATGCAGAAGGTTGTTTTTCAGTAACAATAAATAAACATCGAGGTATAGATTATGTAAAAATAGTCTTTATTTTAGATCAAAAAAATGGTGAAGATATACTTAATGAAATAAGTATGTTATTAGCTAATAAAAATTCTGCTAAGTTAAGAAAAACATCAAATGGAAATATGTATAGAATTGAAATTTATTGTAATGATATTAATAAAGATATATATAAAAATATATTAATGTATTTTAATAAATATAAGTTAAAAACAACTAAATTTATTTCATTTAAAATTTGAAATAAAATATTAGACATTGTTTTAGGTAATCAACCATTATCTTCAGATAATATATTAAAAATAAGAAAATTAAGAAAAAATATGAATAAATATATTATAGAAAACAATCCTATAGGTTATGCTTCTAAATCTTAAGTATAAGATATAGTCCACAATATATATATAAAAATGAAAAAAAATATATATATGCATCACATGTTTGTAGTAGGTCTAGATGTAGATTCTAGAGCTTACTTCACAAGTGCAACTATGGTTATAGCTGTACCTACTGGTATTAAAATCTTCTCATGACTATGTAGTTCCTTCAGTAAGAACATAAAAAGTATGGTCAAACAATATTATATTTATAAAGCCCCAACCTACGGTTGGGGATACCTCACCTTCGGTGAGGCATATATATTTATAAAAGTTAAACAAGCCCCACCCATGTTACTTTCGGTGGGGCATATTTTAATGCCTGATTTATTTAATAAAAATATATATAAAATATTTCCTAGATCTAATCCTAATTATATAGAACCTAATAATGAGTGTAAAGAATTAGTAATTTATGGTACTAATTTAGAATCTTCTTTAAATAAGAAGGTATATACTCAAATTATAAGAAATATGATAAATATACCTAATAATATATTGTATATATTAGTAGGTGTTATATTATCTGATGGATATATTGAACATAGTTCTAAAAAAGATTTAGAGAATAGTATATTTGTACAAAAAAATAATATTCCCGCGTCGCGGGAGTATCCCCAACCTACTCGTTCTCCTTTTACTATTGTAAAAGGAGAACCGGCTGGGTATATTGAATTTAATTATAATTACGCTTACAAAGGTGGGTATGGCGCTTATGCGCCAAATGGATTATTAACAAAACATAATTGTAGATTAAGATTTAAACAAAGTATAAAACACTCGGAATATGTTTGATATTTATATAATAAATTATCACATTATTGTATTTCTGCTCCTTTTAAAAAAGATTCTTATTTAAAAGGTAAAAAACATTTAAGTGTTGAATTTGTTACTATGGCATTACCATGTTTTAGTGTTTTAAGACGTTTATTCTATACTGGTAGAATTAAGACATTACCATCAGATATTTATGATTTAATAAATTATGAATCATTAGCTCATATAATAATGGGAGATGGATCACTCACCAGTAAAGGAATAACATTAAATTTACAAGCTTTTTCTATAAAAGAATTAGTTATGTTAATAAATATTTTTTATATTAAATTTAATTTAAATTGTACTTTACATAAAGCCCCCCGCTACGCGGGGGGATACCGCACTTCTGGTGCGGCATCAAGAAATAAATATGTTATTTATATTAATGGAGATTCCGTAAAAAGATTATATCCACATATTGAAAAATATATTATTCCTAATATGAAAAATAAATTTCATAAAACTTTAACTACAATTAATCATATTTAAAAGTCCTGTCATACCCCTTTTTGGTTAATCTCGTTTTACTTTTTATTTTGTAAAAGATTAACCGGCGGACATATATAAATATATAAATATAAATATAATATAATATGGGGCAAACTCGGGAGAACTCCTTTATATAAAATAATAATATATATAGGACAATCGTCGAACTAAATCATAATCAGGAAACTATTATGTAAAAGCGTAGAGATTAGACGCTCCAGGTAATCTAAGTTTATTAAATATAAATAAGATTGCCTAAGGTATAATCCAAAGTCGCCAGTAATGGTTATCTACATATGTAGATATAAGTACATATATGTATGAGACGAAATAAGTTAACTGTATCTGAAATGATTAAAGACTTATTTATTGAGCAACAATTTATGGAGGAGAAATAAGATTAGGTGTACCTATGTTATTTGCTTTAGGTTTCTTATTCTTATTCACAGTAGGAGGTTTAACTGGAGTTATGCTTGCTAATGCTAGTATAGATGTAGCATTCCATGATACTTATTACGTAGTCGGTCGACTATTAATGGCCCTTAATAAATATTTAGGATTTTTAAACCTGTCAATAACAGGATATATTTATTACGCAATTGACTATATGCTGGAAACTATATTTTTAGGTTGTTATTTACTATTAATATATCACACTTCAAGTGTGGTACCCCTACATAAAACGTGGGGTATATATTGATATCTTTATAAAATAGATGATAATAAAGTATATAATACTTTAAATATTAATACCCTTATGGAAGGGGATACCTTGCCGAAGGTGAGGTATAGTGAAAATAATAATAAACCTGTTATAAGAAATTATACAAATATACAATCAGCAGAAAACTGTAAAGGATTCTCAGAGACTATACGTCAATTGTCTAATTTATCAGTAAATAAATCTAAGCCCACCGAACCCTTTTTTGAGATTACCGGTGAGCATAAAAATATACTCTTAGAAAAAGAAGATAATCAATTTTGAAATTGATTTGGAGGAATTATAGATGGAGATGGTAATTTTGATATTAGAAATATAAATGGAAAATTAAAATTAAAAGAAATTAGAATAAAGTTACACAATAGAGATGTAAGAATATTAACTAGAATTCAAAATAATTTACATTTAGGTAGAATTAGAAATGATAAAAATAAACCTTATTCAATATACTCTATTTCTAAAAAAGAAGATATGAAATATATAATTAATAAATTAAATGGTATCATAAAAATAAAATTAAATAATTTTAAAAAAGCTTGTGATTATTTAGAGATAGAAATGAAAACTCCAAATTATAATTTAAAATTATATGATCCTTATTTTGCAGGTTTAATTGATACAGATGGTTCTATTGTATTTAATTATCCTTCAAATAGAATAGAATGTAATTTAGAATTAAAATATAATGAATATACTAAAAAATTAAATTTAGATAATGTAATACCTAATTACAAACCAAATGTTTATTTAAGAAATAAAAAAATAACAGGGAAAGATACACAATATCATTCTATATGTTTTAAATTTCAAACTGTAAAAGGTATGGTATATTTATATGATTATTTTTTAAAAAATAGATTATATTCAGATTTTAAGTTTTATAGAGTAACAAAAATTAAATCTTTTATAAACATTAGAGATTATAACCATGAACCTAGAGGTAGTATAGAATTTAAAATTTATTCTAATTTTTTATTAGATTGAATACAATACAAAAATCCATTATGGTATAAAGTACCTTTTGTAGATAAATTAGATAAAGATATAGTCCACAAATATATATAAATATATATATGCATTTCCACTATGTATTATCAATGGGAGCTTTATTTAGCTTAATAGGAGCATATTATTACTGAGGTCCAGCAATGTTTGGATTAAAATATAATCGTATATTAGGAGAAATACACTTCTGATTATTATTTATATCAGTAAACATAATATTCTTACCAATGCACTTCTTGGGTCTAAACGGAATGCCTCGTCGTATATCTCAATATCCTGATGCTTTTTTAGGTTGAAACTATATAAGTAGTATAGGATCAGCTATATCATTAATATCTGTATTAGTAGCTCTAAAAAGTGTATTAGTACAATTAGAGAATGGTGAAAACGAAGAATTAGAATTACAAGTTACACCAGATTTTACAGAATCTAATTTATGTAGAGAAGTAAGAGAATCAAGTTTAGAGTTAATCTTAGCAAGACCTGCAGAGTACCACACATATAGTGAGTTACCTGTATTAACATCAAATAATCACGTTTAGTGTTGGGAAACCACACTATTTATGTGACATAAATAAAATATTCATAGATATATATATATATATATATAGAGGTAAAGGATGTATGGCTGAGTGGTTTAAAGCGTAATACTTGAGTTATTAAGACATAACTGTCCACGTGTTCGAATCACGTTGCATCCGATATGACTATGGCGAAATTGGTAGACGCGATTAGTTTAGGTCTAATTATTTATATGTAAGGGTTCAAATCCCTTTAGTCATAGACAAGATAAAAATTATATAAAAAGAATAAAAAATATGACAATATTATTTTTAATTTTTTCAGGATTAACATCTGTAACATCAAGATTAGTTAATTCATTATCTAAACATATATTTCTTGTTGCAAGTATATTAATAGCTATACCAACATTATATGATTGAGGAGAAATAGATGTATATTATACAACGGATGGAATAGCTGATGTATTAATATTATTAACTATATATATTTTACCATTATCAATAATATCTAATTGAAATAATATAAAAAGTACATTATATTTTGAATTAGTATTAAATTTAGGAATAATATTATTAATTAATTTTATGTGTCAAGATATGACATCATTCTATATATATTTTGAGGCATCATTAGCTCCTTTATTTGTTTTAATAGGTTTATATGGAGCTGCTAATAGAGATAAAGCAGCTGATTATGTATTAATTTATACATTATTTTCATCATTATTTATGTTATTAGCTATAGCATTATATGAAGTTATATTAGATAATACAGATTATCAAGCAACTAGTTTATTAGTTTTATCTTTAGATTTACAATGTATTTTATTTTTAGCTATATCTATAGGTATAGCGGTTAAAACACCTTTAGCTCCATTACATACTTGATTACCTGTAGTACACTCAGAATCACCTTTAGCTGGTTCTATATTATTAGCAGGTATAATATTAAAATTAGCTATATATGCTATTATTAGATTAATATTACCTCTTTTATCAGATGCTTCTATGTTATATACTCCTTTTGTATATGTTATATGTGTTATAACTATAATTTATACATCTATAATAACATTAAGACAAACTGATTTAAAAGTTATTATTGCATATAGTTCAATATCACATATGGCTGTATGTGTTTTAGGTATTTTATCTAATTCTATAACAGGTATAACAGGAAGTTTAGTTTTATGTATAGCTCATGGTTTTGTTTCACCAGGTTTATTTATAATTGTAGGAGGTATATTATATGATAGATATCATAATAGATTAATTTATTATTACCAAGGTTTAATATCATATATGCCTTATTTATCAGTTTACTTTATTATATTAAGTTTCTGTAATATAGGTACTCCTTTATCTATTAACTTTATAGGAGAAATGTTATCTATTACAGGTGCTATAAGTAGAGCCCCTATTTTAGGTGCTTTAGCTGCATTATCAGTTTTATTATCTGCTTGTTATCAAATGAAATTAACTAATAGATTAACAGGTGGTATTAAAACACCTTATGTTAGTTTAACATCAGATTGTACTTATAGAGAAACAGTTTTAATGATTTCTTTAATTGTTCCTACTATTTTCTTAGGTTTTTTCCCTTCTTGATTAATAGACTTTTTATGAGATGCTCCTAGCTTATTATATATATTCATAGTTTTTTAACCCCTATTTAATTAAATATTCAATTATTTATTTTAAACCCCTTGTATTTTATATATATATTAT